TCCATTGAGTAAAGGGAGGGTTTGCTACAGTGATTCGGGCGGTTGGTGGCCCCTTCGAGAGTTGCGGGTCCTTGCCGCTGCATGAGTGGTAGCTCACGCTCAAAACTCCTCCGACACGAGTCCTAGTCGTTGCGCTGCGGTCCGTTTCCCGGCTTCGCTTGCGCGATTTTTTGCACTTATTTGATTATTTCATCCATCCCCGACCCTAATGAATCGAGTATGTATGAAGGGGTCAGTCAAGCGGTTCGGGTTCTCGGTCGGTTCCCGTTCGCCTGCCCCCCCTCATAGTCCATTAGTGGGTAGGGTGGTCAACTTAGAGGGCGCCCGCCTCCTCTTCAGACGTGTCTTCGACAACCTGGCGGTTGTTCGGTCTCCGCTTTTGGAGGCGGGAGTGCTTGGTCGCTGGGGTTTCCTTTTCCTCAACCAATTCGGTTGTGTCAGCCCTGAGATTGGTTGGTCTAACATTTATGAGCTGGCTGGACAAAGATGGATGGAAGGTAAGATAGATTTGAGTTCAAGTGGCACAGGACCTTCGATCGACCATGGGGCTCTACCCTTACCGAATTCATTCTATTGAAGCGTAACGTAAAACTTCTCATGTTGCATTTCTTTGGTTTGGAAGTTCCAGAATGTTGTCTGTGGATTTATAAAAAAGGAAAGCCCCCCTTTTTATGTTATGCCATTTGATTAATTAAAGTTCCGTGCTGCTCGCCACTCCCCTAGGCCAAGGACGGGGTCGAACCGTCATTCCAGGATTTGCAGTCCGATACATTTCCATTATGTTACCCAGCCAAACCCGCCACCTCATGTGCCAAAGTCAAACGGTTGTTCTTCCTTCCCCGCTCCCTCTTTTTCTACATATGCGGTGGCGGGCGGAGCACTCTATATGACCGGCGGCGGGTTACCAGAGAAGAGGGGATAACTTCTTTCTCCCTTGCCTTGCTCCATTTTCCTTTTCTGATTGAAAGTAGCAAGCCACTCCACTACTGGTACAGAGGCCAGAAGGTTGCTTCCTCCATATGTTCAGGCAAAGAACATCTAGAAGCTAGCTTTTGTCTTTTAAGCAACCATGCCTAATAATAAAATAAGATAATAGAATTTTGCTTACCAAAGCAAAGTGGTCTTACTAAAAAAAGTCAATAAGCAACCAGTTCCGTTCCAAGTGACATGGCTTTTCACTATTCCTTATTCCTTAAGAGAGAAGGTTGCTCATCCAGCCCAGCGGATCCATTGTTTATGCGGCAGTGCGATGCAGCTGAAGGAAGCCCTTAGGTATAGGTTGGGGAAAACTCCAAACAAAAAAGGGCCTTCTTCTTCCTTATATTAAATATAAGTTTTAGAAAGGGGCACCCCTACCCCCTAAATTACAAGCTAGCGCGCAACGGCTGAAAAGCCGTTGTTGCTTGCTGCTTTTTTTTTTGCAGGCTCGAAAATCTCTCTTTCGCCTCTCCTCCCTGTCTCCATTCTGGTTGATTCGCTTCTTCCTTCGCGCAAGCGCTTGGTTCGCCCCTTTTTTGTTGCATTTTTTTGTGATCCTCCGCTTCAGTTTGCGTTTTTCGGATAGCCGGGATCCGACGTTGATTTCCGATTTCTTTATTTAAATGTCAGCTCCATGTTTTGGGCGGCCCATCTGGTTAGTTCAGCTATCACTGCTGGAAGCCCCTGCGGTTGTTCGGCTGCGTACTCCCCGTTCGCGTATCTCACACTCCCAAAGCATCTTTTTTTTCATATTTCATTTATCTTTCTACCCATACTTCTCTGAGTGCCTTAAACAGTGCTTAGGTAGCGCTCAAAGCGAGATAGGCAGCTCAGCTTACTATTATTCCTACCCTAATGTGTCAAGAATAGAAAAAGCTCGAGTACGTGGTCAAGTTCGTTCGGCTGAGATCTTGCCTCAATAGGCTAAGGTCGGTCTTCTCTTTATATACTCAGATATCTTGCCTTTGTCCGATCGCTTTCGTTCATCAGAGGTAGTGGACAAGGAGAGAACTCGGCATCGTGCAATTCCATCGATCTGGTCAATTCATTTCCGCGAGACGCTGCTCTACTCTTTTGCTTTGGCATTGCCATACGAGGGAGATCGCTCAGTGACATGTAAAAAGATATGGAATTTCCTTCAATCTGAACTGCTTGGCCGGCTTGGGCTTGGGACAGGCTTGCTTGAGCGGATATGCGAACAGCAGATATGATCACAGTAGCAGCTACTTCTTTCTTAAAAAGAGGAGAAAGAAAGCCGACCCTTTGGCTCGCTTCCGACTGTCTTGTCCAGAATGACTGGAATGAGACCGTAAGCGTGCTACCAACCCTTTGTCCCCTTGCTTCTTTGGCTCACTGCTTTATTGGGTGATTCTCCCTTCTACTCCTCTTGTCTTACGAAAGAGCGGATTCAATAGCAGCTAGGAAGAAGCACTGATTAGACCGAGACTGGAATGAGAACAAGGGACTGAGACCAATGGACAGCTAGCCTTGGGAAGAAAAGAGATTAGTTGAAAGCCTATTCGCTAACATCCTCATCTCTTGAACTCGTTCTGGCAGCTAGTTTAATGGCACCGGCATCTCATCTAGTCTAGATCGATTCCCTAAGAGCTTCTTCTCTAGCAGGCGATTTGGCCTATTTCTTAGGGCTTCAAGAGCGTGACTCTTCTTTATGTAGTGTCTTAAACGGTTGGCGCAGAAGACGGAGTAGCAACAATTTCAAAAGTTGTTGCGGAGGTGGTTCCATCTTTCATTGGAGCTAGAGATTTGCCTTACGAAAGTACTTTTTAATCTTTTCACTCGGGTTCAGGGGTTCAAAGACCACCGACCCTATCTTGATTTAAGGTTTTGTAGCAGTCCTTTGCTTTTGTAGGTTCAGTCTTTCATACAGGATGATTTGTACCCTTGCTATAGGTGGAGGAAGCAAACAGGTAAAGGTTGCTATAACAGCTTCTTCGAGAACTTCGATTCCTTTGTCTTCTTTTTCTTACGCTATTTTTAAGTATAGAGTTTGTGTGGTGACTATTCTTCCTCCCATCCCTAGCCAGTCACCCCTGTGTGGGAGGGGTCAAGCTTGGAGTCTTCTCTAAAGCTCGCCCAGTAGAGAACGAAATCATTCTAACAACCCTCTCCCTTTATTAAGTAATGCCATCAAACCAGAAACCAAAGCAGGGCTCGACAAAAGATCAGGACCCACTGAAGCGATTCCTGTTTTAGAGCCGAGTCGCGAAGCAAGAACGAAGGGATAAGCTTATGGTATAGGCAGAAGCCTAAGAGAATGTTAGAGGCTAGGTAAGAATGTTTGGACCACGTTTTTCTTGTTAGCGAACGTTTTCTTCTATTTCATTTCTATTCGGAAGGACTTAGGTGAGTGAGGAATACGTGGTTTATGGGGGCGGCTCCCCCTCTTCGATTAGTTGAAAAAGGCTTAGGCACCGTCCTACCCTGTTCGAGAAGACCGTATGCCCTAGACAACTTTTGAACGAAATGAAATCAATCAGATCAAATATCCACAGCTTGACGTCTGAGTCCATCAACCAAAGAAGAAGAAGCTTGATCGTTCTTGTCCCAGGGTTTCTGGAATCAATATAAATAATCTAAGAAGGGATCGTAGTTAAAAACAAAAACTTTCAATTGAAAGAATCACGACGCGGGCTGTTGAAGAAAAGCTTTTTTGATTAGGTGAAGATTCTGGGATGGAGGAAAGAGTCTTAGCTTAAGAAGCTAGAAGAAGAGCTCGTGCAGGTTTCCTCTTTTGCTAATAAGATATGGGAGTTGGTCCAACCCAGGATACAATATTATTTTAGTTAAGGCCTTAGGTGCGATCACCTATTCCCCTGCTTATGCTTTGAATGGATATCGCTCTGGCGTGATAGATAGAGGGGGGAAAGGGTTTAAATCACCCACCAATGAAGAGCCCAAATCGACTTAAAAGTGTTCGTGACACAGAGGCCGGGAAAGAAGCAACAGAAAGGAATTTGTTTTCCAATGCGGCTTAAGCGATCCTAGCGCAGAACAAAGCTTTCCTTGTTTGAGCTTTCTAGTTCTAGTTCCGGCTTGCATCTTAGTCTTCTGTAGTGCGCTTACTCCAAACCATCTATCTGCTGGCTAAAAGGGAGAGAGATATGATCCAGTACTTGGATTAGCGTAGTAAGAATCAAAAAAGGCTTAACGTACTTTTTTTATTATAAATCATCCATCGAAGAAGTCAAAACTAAGCATTCAATTCATCTCGATTGGTTGATTCCTTGTCTTTCAGTTTCTGGTCTACGGGCGGGTAAGAGTCCTTGCTTTTTCTGTGCTGTGGAAGAATCTCGTCTGGTCTCATCCACCAAGTCTTGTTCAGCTTCTGAAACAAAGAAGAAAAGTTCTGGGTAATTAGCCCAACCAACCTTTCAGTATCAGCTGAGGTGGAAAAAAAGACATCTACCTTTGAGAGAGCTTTTCCTTCCGTCAAGAACCCCACTACGCGGTAAGTCCCTTTATGTCGTTCCAAAGTCTCGAAAAACGGGGGAAGAGCCGAACCCTTGATGTGAGATTCTTCGTGTTAGGGAGACAAGGGTTTAGCTAAGGAATTAGAGCAGATTAGAACTTTCATTCTCACCGGAATTTCTTGCTTTGACTGTAACTGGCCGAATCCGTTTCGCAGCATGGTTGATTCCCCCAAAGAAGGGAGAAAAGTTAGCCTAGCCTACAATCGCGTCTTCTCTTAATTCTTATATTTCGATATCTATATCCGTCCCTCGCTCACTTACAGGCGCACGTACAGGACGTGTTAGCCCTACTTCTGAGATTGTATTAGAAACTGTTGAAAGATCCTCCGTCTAGTGGGAGTAGCGAATCCCCTTTCTGTCAGTGAAATCCGATCCAAGCCCTATCGAGACTCTCGCACCAATGAATGAAGCTTTGTTCAACAGTTCGCTCAAGAACTGGCACAATGGACTTTTTTTCGTATTGAGATTTTTCGTTTAAAAAGAGCTTGATCTTGATACCCGCTCAGAGGTGAGAAAAAGAAAGGCTGGCCCAAGAATCTTGAATTGATCCACCAAGAATGTCAACTACTACGCTGGCAAAAGGCCTGTCAGAGCAATTGTCCCATCCTCTTGTCCAGGCGGAGGAGAAAGAGGTAACTAAAAGACCAACGCCTAGCGCTCTTTATTGGCCGATCAAAGGTCTCCAAATCCACTTCTTTTCAATCGACTGGGATTAGCTTCTCCCTTATTCTTTCCATTGAAGGCGGTTGAAGCAGGTCAGTTTCGGAAATCAGTGAAGCTGCTAATTCTATTCAAACATTAGTCGCCTTCGCCTCTACTTCAGTCCCAAGTCTTCCCGCTTTCAATTCTATACGGGTCCAAAGAACTATGAGCTATTCGAGGCTAGGATAGGACCCTATCTTCCGACTTCGTTACACTTGCTTATATATTTATAAGGCAATTCCCAGTAGCTAGTATGTATGGAGTAGCTGGTGCATAGAATCGGGAAAGCCTCCTCTTTCTGGTCTACATCAAGTGCATTGATATCCCATTAAATATGGGCTTCATGAGTATTGGTAAAAAGGCTTCCATAAGAACATAGAACATTTGTATTTTGTGTTAAATAGTAGCTCTTTCTCAGCAGTAGTAGTGGCTACATTATTTTATTTCCAAGTTGTTTGAAGGTCGGTAGCAGGGAGTGCAGTAGGTCATCACTATCAGTAGTCAGGCAAAAAAAAAGTAGCAAGGCCCTTTGGCGAAGGGTCTTCTAAGCCCTGAAATCGCTTATTTCGACCCTCGCTTGGTCCGAACCGAGGCTAAGGATCACGTACAGAAGTCCTGCACAAAGAAAAGTCCCAGGATAAGAGCTCAAAAAAGACGCTGTGTGGGCAAGTCGACTGATTCTGCTACTTCTTCTCTTCTGCTAACCCAGCTGGAACGGCTATATCTCTTGGCCTTCCGACTTACTTCCTATTCATTACACTTTATACGACCATCTTGTCCGAGGATTCCTTGGATGCTGGTTTCGTAAGCTGTTGCAATCAATAATTTCTCTAGAGTTCTCTCGGAAAATAAGAATACACAATTCCTTTCTTTTTTTAAGGAAGCGAGGAAATTTTCTTTGAAAAGGAAAATAAAAGCATCAAGCAAAAGGAAATAACCGGCCTAAGGAAGTAGCTCGACTTAGTAGTTGCATTCCCGAGGAAAAGGGCCTAAGCCTGTTTAGTTCCATCTCCTTCTTATCCGTGACAGTCGAGGGCAATAGAGTTCAAATTTGCTTTCTTTGTAGGCTAGGGGCTGGAGTCCTAGGGTAAGTCCTAAGTTCTTCCCCCTCTTTATTTACAGTATGGCCAAGTCGAGGTCTATGATAGGGCTAACGAGATTGATTTCATTTGTAGGGTACTAATTTCATCGACATGAGAGAGATTCTTCTCCTTTCTTTAATCCCTCGACCGAAGGGAGAGCAATCAATCTGTCCCAGCAAAGGAAGTTATAAAGCTCCTTGAGTCTATCTATCTACAGATTCGCCTTCTGGATAGTTCGCCAAGCTGACTTAATTGCTTACTTCAAAAGTGCGTTAGCTTGAATCGAAGAAAGACTTCATACCTGCCTATCCTTTTCGATAATTAAAGTTTGACCCTCATGAGATGCCTTGGTTGCCGCATCGCGGTGCAGTTCGGTTTTACATGGGAAGAGGTGAAGTGGGTCCCTTCGACTGTACTTGAAGTACAGCGTACTTCAATATAAGGGGCCGAATGATTGAACAATTTCTTTCTTTTGGTTGGCCTATTAAGGATTTCAAGACAATTAAAATTATGCTTTTTAATTCCATGAGAACCCAAAAATATACCTTCCACTTTGGAACAAATTCCAAGAAACTGCTAACAGAAAATTTTCCATTCCGAGAAGGGAAGGGTTCTTCCAACAATACCACCATAGGAATTTGATCATTGGCTAGGAGACATAAAGAGTCAAAGCTGGGAAGTACAACATAAGAAGTCAAGTATACTCAGGAGAATCATCTGTCATTTATTCAATAATTGATCGACTGGCCGTACGCTATTGCAGTGCTTGTAGAATAAACGTAAGACTCATTATGCCCCCTCGGTAATCAGAAAGTTTAAGGGTGGCAATAGGTATTTGATCAGAAGAAGGGGCATTGGGAGATGGGATTGTCACATTACAAGTAAGAAAATCTTTCTCCTGATCTGATGGTTCTGGGGAAATAACACCCTATTTTTGCTAAGAAGCTAGCTTTGCTTTCGAGAGGGCTATATCTATCTCCGGAACAGGGGAAGAAAGGTATACATAATTATCTCCTTTTACTTTAGAGAAGAGTAAGCAACTTACTAAGCTAAGAGAAGGGAAGGAGCCGAGTAAATATACTAAATAAAGGTCTTACTCGGAACATTCTTATAATACCATTGATGGCAACTATTTCGTTGAGTTTGGTGCCTAGCCCCCTATCTCTAAAGGGGCGTTTACGGCATGATAGAGCTGTAGCGAGCAAGCACCGGTGCGGCAAACTGACTGTGATTGAATAGCTATCCTTTCTAACTAAGGGCAAGGAACTTGAACCACCAAGCCATATGCGGGAAGACTGCCTTAGATCACTTTGTTCCAGGCATTGAGATCGCGTGAGTGAAGAAGCCTTCGGGAGTGTGGTAAGGCCAAGGCTTCTAGCAAAGCCCAAGGCCTATTCCGCTCTAGCTTGTCTTGTTGACACAGAAGAAAAGTCCAACTATCATGTGCGGCCAGTGGTTAGCTGCCTCGATAAGAGCCAAGTCCGTTCTTAGTCTGTGTGACTAGCCCAGTGTCATTCTCATGACACTCCACTCCTTCAATAGCTCATCACGTTCAATCACTTTGGCACATACCTCCTTAGCCATTAACCTTACGTTAGCCAGAATTCTATGGTCTTCCCTTCTCTAGTACAAATCCAATCACAGGATCTCTGTATGTATGCGCTGATGAGCTATATCTCCCGGACGAAACACTTCTCAACCCTTTATATATATATATTTATATAATCTATTTATTTATATAAGTGATAGTTATGGACGTCTTGGTATTGGATCGGGTTGAAGGGCTGAACCATCCATGTCGGGAATATAGGCTAATGAACTCTTTTTCCTCCTATAGTCTTGATCCCCACCACGAAAGGAACAAGCGAGAAAACTAAAGCGCTAGCGCACTCTAGCAAGAAAAGAAGGAGAATATAGGAACTACTTCTAAGAAAAAAAAAAAAAAGAGTGTTCCTCGGGCGGCACAAAACTAGAGATGTAGAATCACATCTTACGCCATATGTACTGAGGAGATCATCACTCGGGAGACATGGTAACAAGCCCGGTAACCAGTTTCCTCCAATGTGGTCAACCTACCCAGAGAAAATGTTGGCATACCAATCAGGGTTCCATCCTTCCAGTGAAGAAGGACTTGCTATAGCAGATTGGAACGGCTTGACTCTCTCTATATACGAGATTTTAGTCGCTTCTCGACTCTAGATTATCCTTGGAGGCGGAAGTCACCTTTCTCTTTCCCATTGGGCAGTCACTCTCAACAAGATTCTCTTCTCTTCTTTCTTTTTTTTATTGAATTGCAAAGCCGAAAGCAAACAGACCAACAAGCAAGAACGATTACTGATTCCCTTACTTATCCTAATCCCCAGGTTGCTATATCTAAAGCATCCGAAATGGATCCGCCTCCTTAATAGGGAAAGCCCTTTCGTTATTGATACTAGTTTTTCTCCCGTATAACCAGGTCTTGTGTTCGGTGAACAATCATGTTTTTTTATCCATTCGTTCCTGCTGCCTTGAAGGAATTCCCCTTCTTTTTCTTTGGCCAGAAATGGGGGAGACGGGAACTATGCCAATCCCCCATCACCAACTGAAAGAGAAACTAAACTTGAGAAAAGAAGTCAATCGATCAGCAAGACATGAAGCCAGGAGCTACTTTTCTCTTAGATTGGAGACTAAGGGGATTACTAGAAAGAGGTCAGCTACTTATCCTCTCAAAACGGGAGCTCCAGGGGATAGAAGATAAAGATGGTAGGCTAAGACAGAAGGAGTTCAAGTTAGATCCGCTAAGATCGAGTTGAGATTCCTAATTCAAGTAAGGGACTGAGTGGGCCATTGGCTATGCTATTGAATGCGTTGTCGGAAGGATGGATGGGAGGATTGAATACCCGAGACTCGCTGCCGGAAAGAGCTCATTAGAGGCATTCCACTTTCTTCCAATGAGATGTCTTACGCTTCATGATGGCATTTAGAGGGCTCTGCTCTGTAGCCAGAGTATAGTAAGGAGCGAAGGATAGAAGGGATTCAAAAGGAAAGACTAAAGTACAGTTTAGCAATAAAAAGCACTTTTTAATCCAGCTGCCATTTCGCTAGATACCAGAAAGAGAAGAGAGTTGAGGTTGAGGTGGCACATCTCGACCGATAGGGCGAGGAAAGGCAAGAGAGCAGAAGAATCCACCTTATAGGACCTACGGCATCCTAAGGGACTAGTTCTTCCAACCTTTCTTTCAAGTAGCTCTTCCGCTTCTTCCTTATACAAGAATTCACCTATCCTTGCCCAGCTCATCTCACGGAAGGACACTATTGAGCCCAGCACTTCAATATACTCTCACTCTAAAAGAGGCATTTCATATCTATCTTTCGTGCTAACAGGAGCCAACTACGGTATCTCATCATACAATTGACATTGCCTTAACATCTAGTTTACGTAATATAGTATCGACGAAAAGGTGCATTGATGCCACGGTCCTACTGAAGTTCTCTACAGGCTAGCGTACTACAGGGAAAGGAGGAAATGTTCATAATGGAATCTCTCCAGAAATCAAAATAGACTGAGCTTTCGAAGTGGAGAAACTGCTCAGCGTGCGTTAGAATGACTTTGTCTCAGTGGAAGAGGGCAGAGAGTTTACACGAATGAAAGACAGGATAGGCCCAAGCAAAGAGCAGGCTTCACGAATGGGGGGTTCGGAAGCAAGAAAGCGTCTGCGCGCGGGGAGGGTAATAAGGGTAGTAGGTTCGCAGGGTAGTTAGTCACTCAAATAAGTTGGCAGGCAGGCAATCTAGCTCTGATTTCAGGTTGGGACTGACCTAGGCATTCAGAAAGAGAGGCAGATTCCATTTCTGGGACTGTTTTTTTTTGTTTAATAAGAAAGATCAGTTCGAAATCGGATTTCAATCTATCAAAGAAGAGCTCAGGAAATCAGTTCACAACGTAGGATGTTTTTTGGGTTGCTAGGGATGAAAGAAGGAAATTCCCGCTCTTAAGGCCACGCCAGTCAATCGAGTCAGTCCTTACCCGCTTAGTCTGCCCTTGCTTAGGGCTCGACCGATGGAAGGGAACCCTTTGTATGCTCCCGAGGGACTAGGACAGAAAAGAGAAGGGCAGCACTTCCTGAAGTCTTTCCCGCCAATCCCTCTTTTGAGCTTTCTCTGCCTGTTAGGAGAGTTTCCAAAGGCTTCAACTTGACATAGTGAACCTTCCTGCAAAAGAGGAAGGCCCGTTTCAACAATGGAAAAGGGGAGGGGAACGCTTGCCGGCATCGGCATCAAAGGATGGGCATGGGGTGAATGGCCTAAAAGTTTCTAAAACTATGAAGCGCTTTGGTTTCGCGGGAATAATCTATTTAGTCATCATCGCGTCATAGGGCATAGGGCTGCCCCAACCTATTTCTTTATTAAGGGGGGAGAAACTTTCCCTTCAAACTATGGGTAGCCGGGGTTGTGGATGAGAGGAAGTTACCCACTAATTCAAAGGTTTTTCTGCGCGGGCTTGACTCCTTTACTGGAATATCAGCTAGTCGGTTATATATAATGAGCGGGAATAGGGGGGAAGCATGCATATTCACCATTCTTCAACCAAGCCTTGGTGTGCTGGCATAGTGGATTGAAAGGACAGCCGAGCAAGATTCTGACCCTTAGAGGTGGAATACAAAATTTGGGCGATCAAAAAATTGAGAATTGTTTTTTTTAGTTACCTTGGCTCTACCGCCTGGGCCTATGTTTTCACTTGTTCCCGAACGGCACTTGGTGTTGTCTTTGGGCGATTCCATAATTGGGTAAATCTGCATTTTTAATCCAAATAGTTATTACCACTATCTAGAACCGATTGGAGTTGGTAAACCCTTCTCGTGGTAGGACTTTTGTAAGACTCTTAAGTTCCCGTTGGAGTCTCTTGCGGAGAAGATCAAGTTACACACACATCTGCTGATATAATCATATACTTCATACCTATTTATCACGACCGCAAATCGCTCGCTGCTGCTAGCTTCATGCCCACGCTGCTCACGCTTAACCTAATAACTAAAAACAAGGATTTGCTGATTCATGGAACTTTCCCTTGCGATCTTGTCTTCCGGGCAAAAGATCTTTTGATGTGCCTCTTTCGGTTGCTATCTAGCTTTACCGAATGAAGTTAGTCACCTTCCTTTTCCGCTTTCAGACAAGTAGCTAAGTCGTCTTAATCCAGCGACGAAAACTCTTGCGCTAGGAGAAAGGCTCAATCCCCTCGCTTTGTCGCCCCTATCTCGTTAGCCGTTGCTTCTTCCCTCGCCTAAACCTAAACTAGTCCTACTCCTACAGCTTGCGCCGAAGATTCACTACCAGCTCTTTTACCGCCCGTAGTTGACTGATTGGAGTCAGGAACTACTTTTTGGAATATTGCCCTTTCTTTTGACTTTACTTGCCCAAAATAAATTCTATTCCTTGACACTATATATAGTTGGCTGAAACCGGAAAGGCCTTCAAACAATCCCGTACTTCTGGCTCTAGCCCGCTTCACTGCATGAAACAAACGGTTAGGTTAGACCTCTGGCATTTCTTCCCTAGAGACCTGTCCCCCCAACATTTCCTTTTGGTCTTAAGAGATAGACTTGGCTCTCTTATCTTTCAATCTGGACTTGCATGTGTTCCGCATATGACTATTTCGAGTGATTGCTGCTATCTGGCTTGAGTTAGACAAGCAGAGAAGGATCTTATGCCACCGGTGATCGGCCTGTCTATCTAGTATCTAGTACTAGGACTAGTAGAGTAGAGGCACTACTGGGCGGGGCTTCCTCGATCACAGCTTCTCGCTTAGCTAACTGCCAGACAAGGATGCAAATCAACTCCTTATATAGAATAAGATCGACACATTCAATGAAGCAGCCAGTCCGGCAGACAAGCTACTTTCTGATTCTAGGACTGGCGGATCCTCTATCTATTAGCATACCCGTACCGGCAGTTAGACTAGCACTCTCTCCCCAATCAATCGCTGTAACCGGCTGTAAGAGAGCTGACTGTCTACCTGATTCAGTCTACTGGCAGTGAGTACCAGACTATGAGATAGCCTGGCCAGTGCATCCAATCAGATACCAGGCAGGAAGCTTCTTGATTGTTTCCCCGTCTGCTTTCCTTAAGATCTACAGAATACGTTATAGATGAGCCTGCCAACCGTTCCACCGGAGCGGTTTGGTTTCAAGTCCCATCCATAGGGAGTGTCGACAGACCTGTTGACATGTAGGGCATACTTTTCTTTGCTTCCTTCCGACTACTAAGCTGCTTTCTTTATAGGCTAAAGCCTCCTATCTACGGTAGCTGACGCAGCAAGACCCGAGGAATCGGATACGGATCTTTTTCAGTCTCTTTCGCTGGGGCAAAGCAAAGAGGGAGGACTTTCGGAAGAAGGCGTCGTCCGCTGATGATCTTGAGGTTGGGAGGCAGGTCAGGGGGAGAACTAATGCTTGTGGATAGCCCGCGAATACTCCTGACTTAGGCTTTCCCCCCGGAAGAGCTGATGCTACTTACTAAGAGACTTCCGTTAGTGAGGAGAGAACTATAGGCTTTAGCCCAAAGACAGAGTCAGGGATTTATTAAAAATCTAGTCCCTCCTGAAATAAGACAACACAGGGGGTGGAGTGAGCCTAGAGTAGAATAAGACAAGACTCCCCTCAACTCATACCAGGGCAGGCAGGGAAAGACTGAGACTACCGATACCGAGCCGGGGTTGATGAAAGATCACAGGATAGAGACCCTATGGTTGGTCTCTATGCCTGCTTCACTTCGTAGCATTAAGGGGACAGTGCAATGAGGGAAATCGACTAGGAACGCGATGTCTTCCCATAAAATGAAGAGTGGAGGGGACTTCGACTGCCTTCTTGTATCGGGTGAAGAGAAGGGGGTGGTAGGCTTAGTAGGGCTCGAACCTACAATATTACCGTTATGAGCGGTACGTTTCAACCAATTAAACTATAAGCCCCTACGGATCTCTACATGCAATTCGCTCACTTCGGGAAGCCACACCCAACCTCGGAAAGAGGAGGCCTTTGCTCTATCTGCTTCTTCCTCTTCCCAGGAATTAACAATTGGATAAAAAAATGATTTTCTTCTTTGTTTGTTTGTATATATAAATATAAGAAAATAAAGATTAAGCAAGCGGCCCTTTCGCGACTCAAACTGCCGGTACGCTTTCCGGCTCGCAACGACTCAAACGGGCGGGGGCTATCTATTTGCTTGCAATGCGGGCTGTTCGCCTTTCGGAAAGGGTTCGCCTATTTGATTCAAAAGGCGCTACTAAACTACTCTAGTACAGCTAGTGTTAGTAGTACAACAGAATGCCGTTCACCCCGCAATCCCTTCTTCTTCAAGAGCTCCCTATTCTCTAGCAGCCCCTTCTTTCACAGCTCCTTCTCAAGCACTTGCCATTGTCTGGAAATTTGCCTTGCCCCATTCTTCGATTATTGGCGCATCAATTCCTTGCCTTTGCTCTCATTGCTGCTTGAAGTCCAGTCTTTTAAGTGAAATCCCAAAAATGGAAAGTAAGTAGTCATTGTCGGGATGGAAAGCTACTCTTCAACCACTTATTTAAGCGCTATGCACCTAAGCTCAGTCTTTCTGGCAGCTATCTTGCTAAACCTAGATTCTTGCTAAAAAGTTCCTTTTTCTTCTCTCTTTATGCTCGAAATCGTACTCATTCGACATCTAATTCCATGGGCTGGGCATACCTTCTTTAGCTCATTTTTCTCTTTCTTTGACTTTGAGGAAGATAAGATCCCACGAATCGTCTTCTATCGACATCGTCTGCTTACTCTTATCGTACGCTCTTCTTACCCAACCCCAATCGTCTGGTACTTTGTCCGCTCTCCCTTTCCTGGTGAAGGAGAGAGAGTTTTACAAGCTGATGCAGCTAAGAAAGTCTCGTTGAAAGCAGGAACGAAGACTGTGACGACTATTTGAACTAGTTGAAAAGGCTTGATTGACCCTTGGGAGTGAATCTGGCTAGGGCGCCCTCGTAAGGCGTAGGGTAGGGATTTGAAACCGGAGGCCTCTCCTCATCTAGTTCTTTCGTTACGCCGAGAAGAAGCAGAAAGAAGCTTGGAAGAAGAGATGGTCAATCTTCTCTTATCTTCTCTTATGGGCGAGACTGCTAAAAAAGAGGCTCTTTAAAGCCAGAACGAGTCCTCTCTTGCGGGAGGGATAGGCGGGAAAGGGGGAGGAGGTCTTCAGTCACTCCGTTTTTGAATTGGGTCACGAATGGTATTCGATTTCTTTTAACAGCATAAAAGCATTCGAACTTGGGAGATGCGAAAAAGAATAAGGTTCTTTTTTAGATTCCTTATTCAAGAGAGTACGCATAGGTGAGAACATCCCTAATCGAATGGCCTAGCTTTGCTTCTTCCTCTTTCTCTGCTTCGGTTTACCAAAGGGGGTGAGGTCGACCTTCTTTCGGTGGTACCTTTTCTGTCTAGCTCGTTCTCTTGGTCAAAAGCCACAACTACTCCTTCCTTAGTGACAAAGAATAAAATAATAAGAATCGCCCGGGATGAGTGAGAGCTAAAAGAAAAGCCTAGCGGCAATTCCCGATCTTTTCTTGATAGAAAGATCATATCAACACCGAAGACAGATCGTAGTTACGAGAAGAAAGGTATGCCGGTTGACATCTCTTCTAATTCGTCGATACGAGAAGCAAATTGTTGTGTGAAGGAATCAATATCTCGACATAAGCCAAGAGGCAGATCTTGTGCCACTCCACCTGGTCGTATGAAACTGGCATGCATCCTGGC